AACTACGCCAATAGCACTCATCCATAAACCGGTGACGGGTACAAATAGCATAAAGAAATGTAACCAACGTTTATTGGAAAAAGCAACACCAAAGATTTGGGACCAAAAGCGGTTAGCAGTGACCATTGAATAAGTTTCTTCCGCTTGAGTTGGGTTAAAAGCTCGGAAGGTATTTGCACCATCACCATCTTCGAATAGAGTGTTTTCTACAGTAGCCCCATGAATAGCGCATAGCAGAGCCGCTCCTAATACTCCGGCAACTCCCATCATATGAAAGGGGTTCAACGTCCAATTATGAAATCCTTGGAAGAAAAGGATGAATCGAAATATAGCTGCTACGCCAAAACTCGGTGCAAAGAACCAACCAGATTGTCCCAGTGGATAAATAAGGAATACGGAAACAAAAACAGCGATTGGACCAGAGAATGAAATTGCATTATAAGGCCGCAATTGAACAGACCGAGCAAGTTCAAATTGACGTAACATGAAACCTATTAGTGCAAAAGCCCCATGGAGAGCGACAAAAGTCCACAGACCGCCTAATTGACACCAACGAGTAAAATCTCCTTGTGCTTCCGGTCCCCATAGTAGCAACAAAGAGTGTGCTAAACTATTGGCAGGGGTGGAAACCGCCGCCGTTAAGAAATTGCAACCTTCCAAATAGGAACTAGCCAATCCATGGGTATACCAAGAAGTTACAAAAGTAGTCCCTGTAAACCAACCCCCTAAAGCAAAATAAGCACAAGGAAAGAGCAATAGGCCGGACCATCCTACAAAAACGAAACGGTCCCTTCGTAACCAGTCGTCCATAATATCAAATAGATCATTTTCTTCTTTAGTAACTCTACCAAGGGCTATAGTCATAGTGATCCTCCTATTCAATTACTTCAACCATTTCCGAGCACCTCATATTACTTCCAAGGCATATGATAGTTTGATTATCTGTGGACGATTTCTTTCTCGTTCAATGCCCTTTTTCAATGGTCTCGAAGATCGAAATTTTGTTTTGCATTTTTATCTATGGGGTCACAACCGAAGTTGTGGTAAATCCATGAATTTCATTTTTCTTATACTATAGAAATAAAGAAATAAACATTTGAATTCAGCATTATTCTATGATTCCTATTTCAAAAGCCTATCTTTTAAGGGAAAAATAACCCCTTTTTTCTCATTCGCTCTCTATTGCATGGGTGGAAGAACAAAAATAGGATTCTGAAAAAAAAAAGAAAGATATTGAAAAGAAAAATTGACTTTCGAAATCCATTTTTATTTTTATGTGTAACGGAAAAGAGTTGCGATTTCTTCTTATTCCTATAGAACGTCTAGTAACAAGAATATGAAATCGTAAATAGCGAAAAATTCTTGCCTTGTGCGGTCTAAGTCTAAGAAAATACAAAAAATCCGCTTATACAAGAATTTCATCCACATCGAATTTATATATCAGAATAGCGGATAGAGGCATCATTCAAGGGGTCAGGTCTACTTACTTTATCTTTCTTTCCAATTTTATGGTGGGTTTTATAAGAATTTATTTTCTATAACCTGCTTGTTTTATTCTAACAAGTCCTATACGGAAATGCCCGCTGAAGAGAAAATATATCTGATTGTCTCTCAACCTATATCGAATTTTAGAAAGAAGAAACAAGAATTTTCTCCTTTTTTTTATTAACATTAAGAAAAAAGAATATAACTAAAATGGAATTGGCAATATAATTTTTATGCACTTTTGAAATGAAAAAAGGAAGAATTTTTTGTAATCGTTATTTCTTGCCTCTGTCATATCACGAAAACCTTTCGATTTGGAACGGGGAGAGATGGCTGAGTGGACTAAAGCGGCGGATTGCTAATCCGTTGTACAATTTTTTTGTACCGAGGGTTCGAATCCCTCTCTTTCCGCCCCTCGGATCCTTTGGGACTTTCGAATTGTAAGGAATTCGAACCCCCGGATTTTCTCATAGATAAATATACGAAATAAATCCAATTTGTAAGAAAAAATTCCAAAAAATTTTTGATTTTTACTCCTCACGTCCAGGATTACGTCCTGGGTCATTAGATAAGAATCCAAAGATAAAGAGGGAAACAAAGAATATCACTACTGTATAAACAAAGAGTTTGAGAGTAAGCATTACATAATCTCCAAGATTTTTTTTTTAAGGAATAGATTACCCGTTTTTCCTTACCGCACAGATCCACTAGGATGGTTTTTTTTATTTTGACACCTAAAAAATGCAAAAATCAATTCTTAAAAAAAATTCAAAGAATTGCTTTATAATAAGCAGTCTTATCAATAAAAAAAATTAGTTTAAGTATTGTGTGGGTACCTAAAGGTACCTGCTCAACGTAGGTGCAGGGGTAGAAAGGCTGATCCAAATTTATTGTTGCAGCTATAGATTCAATGTAGAAGAATTTGAATTTTAGAATCGAAAGTTCATAATATAAGACTTCTCCTCTCTTCTACATTTTTGCATTTTTTTTGGAATGAATACATCATTCAATTTGGCAGACAGAACAGAATAGTAAAGATTTCATCGAAAACTTACAGCAGCTTGCCAAACAAACGCTAATAGAAAAAAGAATACAGGTATGACAGGCATAACATCCACGATTGGGTTGAAAATGGCATAAGCTTCGGGTAATTTGGCTAAGAAAAAACTAGTCGGATAAAGACCAGAATTAAAACAGATAGAGGTTAAACTAAGTATATTAGGCATAACAAGCATTTCGTTCTTGTAGAGTAGATAATTGGATTTTGATTGAGTTATTTTTCTAAAGGAAAAAGGAAAAGAAAAGGTGGATTCAAAATCCTTTTTTCTCTTCGGACTTTCCCCAAACACAAAATACCTCCTTGTATTCGCATTCTCAAATGAGAATGGAAGAAATTCGACTTTCATATAATATCTTAATAGAATTCCATGTAATGATCAATGCATTTTTTGGATTCTATATTATCTGCATGTTTAGAATCCTAGCAAGAAAATATCCCTCATTTTTTAGGTAATTGAAGTAGGATTGACGAATAATATATAATAAAAATACTGTTTATTAGTGTCGCATAAAACGAAATGGGGCGTGGCCAAGTGGTAAGGCAGCGGGTTTTGGTCCCGTTATTCGGAGGTTCGAATCCTTCCGTCCCAGATTTTTTTTCATGAAACGAAAGATAGAATCGTATTGTGCCCTGCACGACACAAAAGCTTATTAAAGAGAATATTTAGTTCTTATGAACTCTTAGATTAGATGCATTTCTAAGGATTCTTTTTCTTTCTCAGAAAACAAAATCAAGTGTCAAGTCCAGTCAAATTGAATATCTTTATTTTTCATTAAAATTTTTGGTCTGTCAGGCACATTTAGGATATGCTTCTACTACTCATTACTCATATGTGTATGTGTTTTGAATATGTGTTTTGAAATTCGAACTTTTTAGATAAACTTTATGCTCCATATCCATGAAGTGGGAATTCTTACAGGATACATTTTTCACCTAATGTGAAAAAAAGGGGGTTTCCATTCTACGGATAGAGACTAGATTTTTCTATTTTAGGCATTATCTGATTTGCAAATATCCATTTCTAAATCAATGGAATGTGAGGATTAGAGATAAATTCATATATTCTGTCTACTCGACTTTGGAATTGATTGAAAAACAAAAATTTATAAGGGAAAACACTGTATAAAAAATCAGACCTATCCCTTTATGATACAGATAGATTTTTGTTTTGTTGTTTTATTAGTAAAAAAGAGGGGCTCTTCTTTGGTTAAGCGAAAACGATCTCGATCTGTGATTCTTTAAATATCCAGAATGATCCATTTCGGTAAGGATAAGGTAAGAACTGTTCGTTGGATAGAATAGAATGGATTCGAAAAAAAAAATCATACTTTTCTTATTTTTAATTTTGAGTTCTTTCTGTTACCTAAAAAAATTAGTGTAAAGTAAAAGCAAAGACCTTAATTTTACTTTACACTAATTTTTTTACTTCATTTTTTCTTTCTTTTGTTACTCCTGTTATTCCAGTCGAAGAACTATGAAAAGTTTATAACTAATAAAAAAAAAACTGCTAAACTTTTCATTGGCATAGTTTATTTGTTGGAGAAGAGTTGATTCTTCTGATTTCAGGATTGATCATCTCGAGTTCTCTGTTGAGGATGGAAATTCAATAATAAATAAGTCTTAAGTAAACTATTTTATTCCTCTTTTTCAAACTATGTTTCATTCATATGATACAATATGGGTTTAAATAAATTGGATCCTTGCAGAGTCTTCCCCGATAAATACTTATTTCTTTTATCCATATTTCTCCATAGATAGAAAGTTTGAATTAGTATACAAAACCAATGACTATTCATGATTCCATCCATATTGGATCAATTCTCGATACCACTTTGCAATGAAATTAGAGGAATGTTATGGTAAAACTTCGTTTAAAACGATGTGGTAGAAAGCAACGTGCGACTTGAAGGAGATGATCGATTGTGGATTTTGCTATCCACCATTTTCCATAGTAATGAAAATGCTCTTGGCTCGACATAGTCTGTTCTATTTGTCCCGAACCGAATTTGCGCTGGGTTGTTTGTAAGTAAATAGTACACGATGGAGCTCGAGAAGACAGAATTGATTTTTTATCAAGGGAAAGAATCTAGGGTTAGTGAAAACTAATAAATTAGGCCAACTTTGTCAGTCTATCCTTAATATAGAAATTGAAAGGTTAATATAAGAAAAAGTCTAATTTTGGAAGATTGGAAAACTTTTTTTTTTGATTAAAAGTCTATCAGAATCAATCGTTCATATTCGATTTCTCTAGAAGAGGAAAATCCTTTATTGAAGGAAATAAGAAAAAAAGAAAGGGTATGTTGCTACTCTTTTGAAAGAAAAAAGAATAGGAATTCCCGAAGTAATGTCTAAACCCAAGGATTTCACAAATCAAAGATAAAGGATTCCGGAACAAGTAAACATGATTTTCAACCATCTCAACAATAGAATTCGATCAGAATAAGGAATAAAAGTTAATTTGTTCGAGATGAGATAAAGAAAAGAGTTTAGAGACGACTCAAAAAATTTCGAAGGATTTCTCTTTTGAATTCTGTCAGTCAAAATTAGCCAACTTGAGTCATGAGTATAAATGAAATTTGTTTTTTCTTCTATAAGGAAATTAATGCAAGTCATAGTCTAATTTCTATCTACTTGTATTATAGATAGAAATTCGAATCATTTTCTCGAGCCGTATGAGGAGAAAACCTCCTATACGTTTCTAGGGGGGGCATTGTTTATCTATATCTATCCCAATAAGCTGTCTATCGAATCGTTGCAATTGATGTTCGATCTCGAAGAGAAGGAAGAGATCTTCAAAAAGTTGGTTTTTATGATCCGATAAAGAATCAAACTTGTTTAAATGTTCCAGCTATTCTCTATTTCCTTCAAAAAGGTGCTCAACCTACAAGAACTGTTTATGATATTTTAAGGAAAGCAGAATTCTTTAAAGATAAAGAAAGAACTTTGAGTTAATTTTAATTGAAGAACTAAATGAATAAAAAATAAAAAAGTAGGGGAGAGTCATTAATATCCCTTAATTATTTAGACACAATTTGCCTCTTTTTTAGTTCTATTTTTTTGCTGCATTTATGTCGTGCCAATCCAACAAAAGCCCTTATTTAATTTCCTTATTTGTATCTAATTGGTTTTCTTACCATTGTATTTCTATTGACAAAGGTCTATTGAATAGCTAGAATTTGTAGCTAGATAGGTCTCTTTATCGTTACTCCATATTAGGTATTTCTGTCTACACTTTGCTCAAATGATAGGGTTGCCCCCCCCCTTGCATATACTTTCATATAAGATTTTTCTATTTAAATACTAAAAAAATAAAAATTTTGCTATTATGATTGGGGCCGCTCCTTTTTTAACCTTAGTGAAATTTAACCAATCCGTTTATTTTGGTATTTGAGTGTTTTTAATGGGTGATAAAATCCTTCTTTTGATGTCTTGCTAATTCAATGTTTTGCCAGGAGCGGCCGGTGTAATTCCATCGATTTTTGGATTTCGATCGTATCTAAGATCCTATTTTCTCTGGGTTGCTAACTCAATGGTAGAGTACTCGGCTTTTAAGTGCGACTATGATCTTTTACACATTTGGATGAAGCAACAAATTCGTCCAGACTCTTGGTAGAGTCTAGAAGACCACGACTGATCCTCAAAGGTAATGAATGGAAAAAATAGCATGTCGTAATAAAATCAATTTCTTTTTTTTTTTTTTTTGAATAAAAAAATTCCGATTTTCTGGGTCTAGTGAATAAATGGATAGAGCCTGGCTCTAATTCTGGTAAAATAAAAAGCAACGAGCTTAACTTCTTAATTGAAATGATTCCTCGATCTAATTAGACGTTAAAAATAGATTAGTGCCTGATGCGGGGAAAGGTTGGGTTTTCCTATCGGTGGACCCTTTAATTTTTTTTTAGGAATCCTAATTATTCTTGATTATGGATTGAAAAGGAATGTTATGAATTGAATGTGTAAAAGAAGCAGTATATTGATAAAGAGACTGTATTCCAAAGTCAAAAGAGCAATTGGCCTGCAAAAATAAAAGATTAGTTCTTTTTTGTAATTAGAACAAAAATAAACTAATTAGATAGAAAAGGAGCAGAAAAAGATCTATGGATTAAGACTCCCTTTCTTTTCAGGGTTTGTTTTAAAAAATGTAACACCCTGTTCTGACCATATTGCACTATGTATCATCATTTGATAAATCTAGAAATGCTTTTTTTCTCTGGTTCAAGTAGAAATACAAATGGCAAAATTCGAAGGGTATTCAGAAAAACAGAAATCTCGTCAACAATACTTTGTTTACCCACTTCTCTTTCAGGAATATATTTATGCATTTGCCCATGATTATGTATTAAATGGTTCCGAACCTGTGGAAATTTTTGGTTGTAATAACAAGAAATTTAGTTCACTACTTGTGAAACGTTTAATTATTCGAATGTATCAGCAGAATTTTTGGATTAATTCGGTTAATCATCCTAACCAAGATCGATTGTTGGATCACAGCAATCATTTTTTTTCGGAATTTTATTCTCAGATTCTATCTGAGGGGTTTGCAATCGTTGTAGAAATCCCATTCTCGCTAGGACAACTATCTTGTCCGGAAGAAAAAGAAATACCAAAGTTTCAAAATTTACGATCTATTCATTCCATATTTCCCTTTTTAGAAGACAAATTTTTGCATTTACATTATCTATCACATATAGAAATACCCTATCCTATCCATTTAGAAATCTTAGTTCAACTCCTTGAATACCGGATCCAAGATGTTCCATCTTTGCATTTATTGCGATTCTTTCTCAACTATTATTCGAATTGGAATAGTCTTATTACTTCAATGAAATCCATTTTTCTATTTTCAAAAGAAAATAAAAGACTATCTCGATTCCTATATAACTCTTATGTATCAGAATATGAATTTTTCTTGTTGTTTCTTCGTAAACAATCTTCTTGCTTACGATTAACATCTT